ATATAAAAAATAATAGATTTGAAAATTGTGTACGAAATGAAATGTCACAATATTTTTTTTATACATGTTCAAGTGATGGAAAACAAATAATATCTTTTACATATCCACCTAGTTTATCGACTTTTTCGGAAATGATAGAACGCAAAATGTCTTTGTACACGACAGAAAAATTATCCCATGAAGACCTATATAATTATTGGGTTTCTACCAATGAGCAAAAAAAGTACAACTTGAGCAATGAATTAATAAGTCGAATAAAAATTCTAGAAAAAGAAAAGATATCTCTTGCTCTAGATATACTCGAAAAAAGGACCAGATTATGCAATGATGAGAATGAGCAAGAATACTTGCCAAAAGCATATGATCCTTTTTTGAACGGACCATATCGTGGAACAATAAAAAAATTCTATTCACATAGAATCATGAATGATTTAATTACTTCTACAGAAGATTCCATAGAAATGTTTTGGATAAATAAGATTCATGGGCTCTTTTCTATTTCTAATAATTCCCCAGAATTTGAACATGAAAAAAATCCGCTTGATGAGAAATCATCATTGAATAATGAAGAAATCAGTAAAAAGGTTCCTCGATGGTCATACAAATTGACTGATGATTTAGAAGGACAGGATGAAGAAAATGAGGAAGAACTGAAGGAAGATGATGAAATTCGTTCAAGAAAAGCCAGACCGGTGGTGATTTATACTGATAAGAATCAGGATACCAATACTGATATTAGTAATATTGATCAAGCGGAAGAGGTGACTTTGATACGTTACTCGCAACAACCTGATTTTCGTCGGGGTATGATCAAAGGATCCATGCGTGCTCAAAGACGTAAAACTGTTACTTGGGAAATATTTCAAGCAAATGTGCATTCCCCGCTTTTTTTGGATCGAATAGACAAAGCATTTTTTTTTTCTTTTTTTGATATCTATCAAATGATTAATCTTATTTTTAGGAATTCCGTGGGGAGAAACCCAGAATTAAAAATTTCTGATTTTGAGGAGGAAGAGACAAACACTAGGGATAAAAAATATGAGGAGAAAGAAGAGGAAAATCGACGGATAGAAATATCAGAAACTTGGGATAGCATTATATTTGCTCAAGAAATAAGAGGTTTGATGCTGATAACCCAATCTTTTCTTAGAAAATACATTGTATTGCCTTCATTGATAATAGCTAAAAATATTGGACGTATGTTATTATTCCAATTCCCCGAGTGGTATGAGGATTTGAAGGAATGGAATAGAGAAATGCATGTTAAATGCACCTATAATGGTGTTCAATTATCAGAAACAGAATTTCCAAAAGATTGGTTAACAGATGGTATTCAGATAAAGATTCTATTTCCTTTCCGTTTAAAACCTTGGCGAAGATCTAAAATACAATCTCATCATAGAGATCCAATGAAAAAAAAAGGAAAAAAAGACAATTTTTGTTTTTTAACAGTTTGGGGAATGGAAGCGGAACTCCCTTTTGGTTCTCCCCGAAAACAACCTTCTTTTTTTGAACCCATATATAAAGAACTCGAAAAAAAAATTAGAAAAGTGAAAAAGAACTATTTTCTAGCTCTAAAAGTTTCAAAGGAAAAAACAAGATGGGTCATCAGAATAGTTCTAGTTCTAAAACGAATAATGAAGAAACTTGAAAAAGTTAACTCAATTTCTTTATTTGAATTGAGGAAAGTGAAAGTATATGAACCAAATGAAAATGCAAAAGATTCAAAAAAAAATAATGAGATTATTCGCGAATCGACCATTCAAATTCGATCCATAAATTGGACAAATTCAAATTATTTACTCATAGAAAAAAAAAAGAAAGATCTTGCTGATAAGACAATCACAATCAAGAATAAAATAGAAGGAATCACAAAAGAAAAGAAGAAAATAGTCCCAGCCTATGATGATAAAAGACCGGAATTACAGAAACATATTTGGCAGATATTCAAAAGAAAAAATACCCGATTAATACGCAAATCACATTTTTTTATGAAATCTTTCATTGAAAAAATATACATAGATATCTTGCTATGTATGGTTACCATTTCTAAGGTCAATGCACAACTTTCAAGAAAAAAAATTATCAATGAATCCATTTACAACGATGAAAGAAATAAAGAAGGAGTTGATGAAACAGATCAAAATACAATGAACTTTATTTCGACTATAAAAAAGTCCTTTTCTAATCCTAATTTTTCTAATCCTAATACTAATATTAGTAATAATTCAAATACTTATTACGACTTATCTTCCTTGTCCCAAGCATATGTATTTTACAAATTATCACAAACCCAATTACTTAACAACCATCACTTGAGATCTGTACTTCAATATCGCGATCACGGGACCTATCCTTTTATTAAGGACAAGATAAAGTATTATTGTATGACACGAGGAATATTTGATTCCAAATCAAGGCATAAGAAAATTAATAAGTCTGGAATGAATGAATGGAAAAACTGGTTAAAAGGTCATTATCAATTTAATTTATCTCAGAGCAAATGGTCTCGATTAGTATCGAAAAAATGGCGAAATAGAATCAATCAACGTTGTACGATTCAAAATAAAGAATCAATGAAATTGTATTCATATAAAAAAGAAAAAGACCGATTAATTCATTACATGAAAGAAAATTTCTATGCAGTGGATTTATTCACGAGTCGAAAAACAAAATTTAAAAAACACTACAGATATGATCTTTTATCACATGAATATATAAATTGTGGGGATAGTAAGGACTCATATATTTATGGACCAAAATTACAACTAAACAGGAACCAAGAAATTCCATATAATTTCAACACATTGAAACCCGAATCGTTTTATGTATTGTTAAATATGGCTATTGGTGATTATCTAGAAGAAGGATATATTATTGATACGCATAAAAATCTGGATAGAAAATATTTTGATTGCAGAATTCTTCATTTTTGCCTTAGAAACAATATCGATATTGAGGACTGGACCAATATGCATATCGGTACTCAAATTGATAAAAATACTAAGACTCAAAATAAATTTATTAATATTAATAAATTGAAAAAAAAAAATTTTTCTTTTCTTACGATTCGTCAAGAAATAAATCCATCCAATCAAAAAACTTTTTTTGATTGGATGGGAATGAATCGAAAAAGGGTTTATTGTACCATATCAAATCTAGAACCTTGGTTCTTCCCAGAACTTGTGTTACTTTTTGATGCATATAAGATTAAACCGTGGATCATACCAATCAAATTACTTCTTTCTAATATTTATTATTATGAAAAAAATATTAGTCAAAATAAAAATATCAAAGATTCTATTAAAATAGAATTTTTAAATTCCAACCAACAAAAAAATGAAGAAGAGGGCCAATCAAATCTTGTATCAGATCTACGAAAACAAAACCAAAAGAAGTATCTTGAAAAGGATTACGCGAGATCAGACATTAAAAAGGGTAAAAAGAAAAAACAATCCAAGAAAAACAGGGAAAGAGAACTAGATTTGTTCCTGAAAAAATATTTTCTTTTTCAATTAAGATGGGACGACCCCTTGAATGAAAAAATGATGACTAATATCACGGTATATTGTCTCCTACTTAGATTGATAAATCCAAGGAAAATTGCTATATCCTCAATTCAAAGAGGAGAGATGCATCTGGATGTAATGCTGATTCAGAAAGATCTAGCTCTTACAGAATTGATAAAAAAAGGAATATTGATTATCGAACCAGTTCGTCTATCTTTAAGAAGGGACGGAAAATTCATTATATATCAAACCATAGGTATTTCATTGGTCGATAAGAGTAAGTACCAAATTAATAGAAAATACATAAAAAAAGGATATGTTGATAAGAAGAATTTTAATGGACGACATGGCAATATGTTTGTGAATGGGGATCAAGATCATTATGATTTCCTTGTTCCTGAAAATATTCTATCTCCTAGACGTCGTAGAGAATTGAGAATTCTAATTTGTTTCAACTCTCATAATTGGGATGTTGTGAATAGAAATCCAGTATTTTGCAATGAAAACAACATAAGAAACTCTGTACAATTTTTGAATGAGGACAAACGTCTTAATACAGATGCAAATAAATTCATTAAATGCAAGTTGTTTCTTTGGCCCAATTACCGATTAGAAGATTTAGCTTGTATGAATCGCTATTGGTTTGATACCAATAATGGTAGTTGTTTCAGTATGTCAAGGATACATATGTATCCACGATTCAGAATTATTTAATAGTATATTTCCTATATATCACACGCCATTTTCGGTAGATGAAAGCCGAAAGATGTACGCATATGGTGTGTTACATTCTGGTACATGATACGTATTTACTTGCGTATCAATTCAATTGAATCTAGAAAGAAATCCCCAGAATCTTTTTAGGTGCAAAGAAATCTTTCTCTTTCGTGAATGCAGAAATGTATTATCCTTTCCTTTTTTATCCAAATCAAATTTTCAATTTGATTTGGATAAAATAAAGTTAAATACTATATGTAAAAAAAATTACAATTTTTGTGTGTACTAGATTAAAAAAAATTGACATAATATAATAATTATTATTTTATTTTTCCTGATCGGTAAAATCCATGGAAAAGAAAGAAAAGAAAAAGATAACAAAAAGTTTTATGGTCAAAAATTCACTCATTTCACTTATTCCACAAGAAGAAAAAGAAGAAAACAGGGGTTCCGTTGAATTTCAAGTATTCAGTTTCACCAATAAGATACGAAGACTTACTTCACATTTGGAATTGCACAAAAGAGATTTTTTATCACAAAGAGGTCTACAAAAAATTCTGGGAAAACGTCAACGTCTGCTGGCTTATTTGTCAAAGAAAAATAGAGTGCGTTATAAGAAATTAATTAATCAGTTGGATATTCGGGAGCGAAAAAATCGTTAATTTAATCGTTTGAATTATGAATTAGTAGTTATTAGATTTTTAATTTTGCTCCTTTTTGAGGAATTCGTGGAATAATGAATTAAGGAAGAAAAGATATGACTGTACCGGTTACAAAAAAAGATTTCATGATAGTTAATATGGGTCCTCACCACCCATCAATGCATGGTGTTCTTCGACTGATCGTTACTCTCGATGGTGAAGATGTTATTGACTGTGAACCCATATTGGGCTATTTACACAGAGGGATGGAAAAAATAGCGGAAAACCGAACAATTATACAATATCTGCCTTATGTAACACGTTGGGATTATTTAGCTACTATGTTCACAGAGGCAATAACGGTAAATGCACCAGAACAACTGGAAAATATTCAAGTACCTAAAAGGGCTAGCTATATCCGAGTAATTATGCTGGAGCTGAGCCGTATAGCTTCTCATTTGTTATGGCTTGGACCTTTTATGGCGGATATCGGCGCGCAGACTCCCTTTTTCTATATTTTCAGAGAGAGGGAATTGATATATGATTTATTTGAAGCCGCCACAGGTATGCGAATGATGCATAATTATTTCCGCATCGGAGGAGTAGCTGCCGATCTACCTTATGGCTGGATAGATAAATGTTTGGATTTTTGCGATTATTTTTTAGCAGGAATTGTTGAATATCAAAAACTTATTACGCGAAATCCCATTTTTTTGGAGCGAGTTGAAGGAGTGGGCATTATTGGTGGAGAAGAAGCAATAAATTGGGGTTTATCAGGACCGATGTTACGAGCTTCCGGAATACAATGGGATCTTCGTAAAATTGATAATTATGAGTGTTACAATGAATTTGATTGGGAAGTCCAATGGCAAAAAGAAGGAGATTCATTAGCTCGTTATTTAGTACGAATCGGTGAAATGAGGGAATCTATAAAAATTATTCAACAGGCTCTAGAAGGAATTCCTGGAGGACCCTATGAGAATTTAGAAGTCCGACGCTTTGATAGAGCAAAAAATTCCGAATGGAATGATTTTGAATATAGATTTATTAGTAAAAAACCTTCACCTAATTTTGAATTGTCGAAACAAGAACTTTACGTGAGAGTAGAAGCCCCAAAGGGAGAATTAGGAATTTACTTGATAGGAGATAATAGCGTTTTCCCTTGGAGATGGAAAATTCGTCCACCCGGTTTCATAAATTTGCAAATTCTTCCTCAGCTAGTTAAAAGAATGAAATTGGCTGATATAATGACGATACTAGGTAGTATAGATATCATTATGGGAGAAGTTGATCGTTGAAATGATAATTGATACGACAGAAGTACAAACTATCAATTCTTTTTCTACATCGGAATCCTTAAAAGAAGTATATGGACTCATATGGATCTTTGTACCCATTTTGACCCTTATATTGGGAATTACAATAGGGGTACTAGTAATTGTGTGGTTAGAAAGAGAAATATCTGCAGCGATACAACAACGTATTGGGCCTGAATATGCTGGCCCCCTGGGAATTCTTCAAGCTCTAGCAGATGGAACTAAACTACTTTTTAAAGAGGACCTTCTCCCGTCTAGAGGAGATGTTCGTTTGTTTAGTATTGGACCGTCTATAGTGGTCATATCAATTATACTAAGTTATTTAGTAATTCCTTTTGGGTATCGCCTCGTTTTAGCCGATCTCAGTATAGGTGTTTCTTTATGGATCGCCATTTCAAGTATTGCTCCTATTGGGCTTCTTATGTCAGGATATGGATCGAATAATAAATATTCTTTTTCAGGTGGTCTACGAGCTGCTGCTCAATCTATTAGTTATGAAATACCATTAACTCTATGTGTGTTATCAATATCTCTACGTGTGATTCGTTGAACATGAACTTTATACTTCTTTTCTTTACTTCTAGTAAAGAAGTTGAATGTATTGAATAGATATTTTATTTTTTATTCATCATTCGGGTCAATGAGTTAAACCGGATAGTTATATGAGTGAAACAAAACAACTTAGAAATTTGTAGTAAGAAGATAAAATCTCATTTCATATGTACAAGAATAAAGTTGAAATAAACATAAGCAGTGTAAACTGTTTACCCCAAGATTGAGATTCTTTCATTAGTCATCATATCTTGAAGCGGGTGTAAAAGATCAACTGTATGGAGTTTTCATTACTGTCTTGTATTTATTTCCATGCCGTAGATCAATCAAAAATCAGTGGACGGTTAGGAACACCAAAGTGCACAAAGGATTAGTAATGGAGATAATGTAAGGTATCAAAAAAAGAGATATTTCTGCATAAAACGAATCAAAATAGGGGCTTTAAGTTGGTAGAAATGATCAAGCAGTACTTCCCTACGATTCCGATCTAGAGTATGCTCCTATTCACTGATTAAAGAAATGACTATCCAGAACGAATTAATCCTTTATTTATTTATTTTTTCAAAGTACCCTCTTCTGAGATAGAAGAACAGGAACAAAAGAAACGGAATGTAATAATCGAATGAATAAAAAAAGATCTTTATTTATTCTTTTTTCCCCATCCATATCCGTCCATATGGATGGAATTCTTATCACGATTCATGAGCTAATTCCTAATTCTTTAAGTTCTTTATATTTATTGATATAACGAGTATTTTATTGAAAGGTTAAGTTATTACCGAACAAAGAAAAATACATTTTGATTATAAGGGATGAGATCAATTCCGAAGCACTTTTTTATTATTCTAGCGAACGGAATTCCATTGGTTTAATTTGGGACTCTCTGATATCTTTATTCTATCTACCCCCAAAGGTGGTGATAATACCGAACCAGTCCTTACATTTATTTGTGGCCATAGAGGAGCCGTATGAAGCTGAGGTCTCATGTACGGTTTTGGAATAGCGATGGGAACAGTGATGTTATTATCGACTATAATTATCTAACAGTTCAAGTACAGTTGATATAGTTGAAGCACAGTCCAAATATGGGTTTTTGGGGTGGAATCTGTGGCGTCAGCCCATAGGATTTATAGTTTTCATAATTTCTTCTCTAGCTGAATGTGAGAGATTGCCCTTTGATTTACCAGAAGCAGAGGAGGAATTAGTAGCAGGTTATCAAACCGAATATTCAGGTATCAGATTTGGTTTATTTTATCTTGCTTCTTACCTAAATCTATTAGTTTCTTCATTATTTGTAACGGTTCTTTACTTAGGCGGGTGGAATTTCTCTATTCCGTACATATCCATTCCTGAACTTTTCGGAATAAAAAAAATAGCTGGAGTCTTTGGAATGACAATTGGTATCTTTATTACATTAGCTAAAGCTTATTTGTTTCTGTTCATTTCTATCACAACAAGATGGACTTTACCTAGGATGAGAATGGACCAGCTATTAAATCTTGGATGGAAATTTCTTTTACCTATTTCTTTGGGTAATCTATTATTGACAACTTCTTCCCAACTTGTTTCACTATAAATAACAGAATATGATAACGATATTCTAGATTCATAACCTCTTTCAAACAAGAGAAAGAAACATCAATTTATTCATGGATATCTACAATATGTTCCCCATGGTGACTGGGTTCATGAATTATGGTCAACAAACAATACGGGCTGCAAGGTACATTGGTCAAAGTTTCATAATTACCTTATCCCACACAAACCGTTTACCTGTAACTATTCAATATCCTTATGAAAAATCAATTACGTCAGAGCGTTTTCGCGGTCGAATTCACTTTGAATTTGATAAATGTATTGCTTGCGAAGTATGTGTTCGTGTATGCCCAATAGATCTACCCGTTGTTGATTGGAGATTGGAAAGAGATATGAAAAAGAAACAATTGCTTAATTATAGTATTGATTTTGGGGTCTGTATATTTTGTGGTAACTGTGTCGAGTATTGTCCAACAAACTGTTTATCAATGACTGAAGAATATGAACTTTCTACTTATGATCGTCACGAATTGAATTATAATCAAATTGCTTTGGGTCGGTTACCAATGTCAGTAATTGGAGATTACACAATTCAAACAGTTATGAATTCGACTCAAATCAAAATAGATAAAGATAGACCCTTTGATTCAAGAACGATTACCAATTACTAAGATTTTGTTTTGATATAAAGGATCAAAGCTTTTTTTTTTTGATTGGTCAGTAACTACAAATAATAACTAGTAATTATTGATTGTTGAGAATCACTCTTTGATTTAAACTGAGAATATATTTCTCGCGAGAATTTCGAAATATACAATTCCAACTACTTTTTGATTCTTTTTCTTTTGGATAAAAAAGTAAGTAGGATTGGCCCAATAAAATAATTATATCTACCAATAATTATATCTATATATTAAATTAATCCACATTAAGATAAGATTTAATTCAATTAAGAACGTATCATATACAATAAAAAATGGGGTAACCCTTTTTTTCTTTCCTGGACCATTTAGTAAGGTCATGATTTGACTTATTTATTTTTTATTTTATACATTTTATACATAATGGATTTACCTGGATCAATACATGATATTCTTGTAGCATTTCTGGGATCAGTTCTTGTATTAGGGGGTCTGGGGGTAGTATTACTTACCAATCCTATTTATTCTGCTTTTTCGTTGGGATTGGTTCTTGTTTGTATATCCTTATTCTATATTCCATCGAACTCCTTTTTTGTAGCTGCCGCACAACTCCTTATTTATGTGGGAGCCATAAATGTCTTAATCATATTTGCGGTAATGTTCATGAATGGTTCAGAATATTCCAATGATTCGTATTTTTGGACCATTGGAGATGGAGTCACTTCACTGGTTTGTACAAGTATTCTTTTTTCACTAATTACTACTATACCAGATACGTCATGGTACGGAATTATTTGGACTACAAGATCAAACCAGATTATAGAACAGGACCTAATAAGTAACGTTCAACAGATTGGGATTCATTTATCGACAGATTTTTATCTTCCCTTTGAACTAATTTCTATAATTCTTTTAGTTTCCTTGATAGGTGCAATTACTATGGCTCGCCAATAATAAATACTTAGAATTTTAAAAGAATTACAAAATTTTTAGAATTTAAATTCTAAATAAATAAAAAATAGAAAGGTTTAAGGGTTTTAGTGAAATCCGTCTACTTTCTTTTGTTCTGTAATTGTTTCTTCTAGTCTAATTAATCGAATCGCTTGAATTGTTGATATTGAAATCAATTGAGATTGATAAGGAGTTAGTCAATGATGTTCGAGCATGTACTTTTTTTGAGTGTCTATTTATTTTCTATCGGTCTCTATGGATTGATCACAAGTCGAAACATGGTTAGAGCACTTATGTGTCTTGAGCTTATACTAAATTCGGTTAATATCAATCTCGTAACATTTTCTGATATATTTGATAGTCGCCAATTAAAAGGAAACATTTTCTCAATCTTTATTATAGCCGTTGCAGCTGCTGAAGCAGCTATCGGGCTGGCTATTGTTTCGTCGATTCATCGAAACAGAAAATCAACTCGTATCAATCAATCGAATTTGTTGAATAATTAGTGATAATTATCATGATCATATATTGAATAATCAGTTATAATGATCATATAAATCAAGACACCACACAACATAATAAAGAATAAGAAAATAAAAAAAAAAAAAATTGGGATATTTTTTTATTCTTTCACTTTCATATTCTATTAATTATTAGAATCATATTCTTAATGTTATTGGTATCATAATTTTTTATTTAATTAATGTATTTTCATTTTTTATCACAATTTTCTTATTAAAATTTTAATTATTGAATTTTTTATTAATTTTTTTTATTATTTTATTGTAAATTGTAATTAGTAATTATTATTATTTATTTTTATTATTATTTATTTTTGTTATATTTATTATTATATAATGGTATTTTATTAAATGGTATTTATATAATTACATTCTAATTTATAATGCAATTAATGTATTTATTATATAATGTTGTATAATACATTATATATTATTAAATTTAAATATTATTAAACTAAATTTCATATGAAATTTCATTAAATAGTAAATTACTAAATTATAATTAATATGAAATGAAATTATAATTAATATGAAATTTGAATGAAATGTATTTATATAAATATTAAATATATAAAATATTGATTTGAATGATTGATCAATTTGTTTTGTTGGCCAATTTGAATTCACACATGCGACTCGTATGATCATGATTTTTTAAACGGAAATCAAAGTCTCTTGGCTTTTCTCATGAACAGATTTAGAAATATATTGATTCTTAAAATTTTTATAAACCACTGCTTCGTCTGGTGTCTACAATATAAATACTAATTTTCTACCAGATTGGAAATTTTTGATGTTAAAACCTGGAATTTATAGATCCAATGTCACATTCAGTAAAAATTTATGATACATGTATAGGGTGTACTCAATGTGTACGAGCCTGCCCCACAGATGTATTGGAAATGATACCTTGGGATGGATGTAAAGCTAAGCAAATTGCTTCCGCACCAAGAACCGAGGACTGTGTGGGTTGTAAGAGATGTGAATCCGCCTGCCCAACAGATTTTTTGAGTGTCCGTGTTTATTTAGGCTTTGAAACAACTCGCAGCATGGGTCTAGCTTATTGATACGTTACAAAAAAATCCACTTGAATCATTTGATTCCTCTTTACCGACAAAAGCCCGTACTCGAGAAAATATATTATTCTATTCCGAGCACGGGTTTTTCTGGTCAAAACGTATCTTGTCTTTATCACGAATTATTTTCCTTGGTTAACAATACTTGTTGTTTTGCCGATATTCGTCGGCTCTTCCATTTTCTTTCTTCCTCATAGAGGAAATAAGATGTTTAGATGGTATACTATATGTATATGCTTATTGGAACTCCTTCTAACGACTTATGTATTCTGTTATCATTTCCAATTGGACGATCCATTAATCCAATTGGAGGAAGATTTAAAATGGATAGATATTTTTGATTTTCACTGGAGACTGGGAATCGACGGACTTTCCATAGGACCTATTTTACTGACAGGATTTATCACTACTTTAGCTACCTTAGCAGCTTGGCCAGTTACTCGAAATTCGCGATTGTTCTATTTCCTCATGCTAGCAATGTACAGCGGTCAAATAGGATCATTTTCTTCTCGAGACCTTTTACTTTTTTTCATGATGTGGGAGTTAGAATTAATTCCTGTTTATTTACTTTTATCCATGTGGGGAGGAAAGAAACGTCTCTACTCGGCTACAAAGTTTATTTTGTACACTGCGGGGGGCTCCATTTTTCTCTTAATAGGAGTTCTAGGTATGGGTTTATATGGCCCTAATGAACCCACATTAGATTTTGAAAGATTAGCTAATCAATCATATCCTGTGGCATTGGAAATAATATTATATTTTGGCTTCCTTATTGCTTATGCTGTCAAATCGCCGATTATACCCCTACATACGTGGTTACCAGATACCCATGGAGAAGCACATTACAGTACATGTATGCTTCTAGCTGGAATCTTATTAAAAATGGGAGCATATGGACTTATTCGGGTCAATATGGAATTATTACCCCACGCTCATTCTATATTTTCTCCCTGGTTGGTAATAGTGGGAACGATTCAAATAATCTATGCAGCTTCAACCTCTCTCGGTCAACGGAATTTAAAAAAGAGAATAGCCTATTCCTCTGTATCTCACATGGGTTTCACAATTATAGGAATTGGTTCTATAACCGGAATGGGACTCAACGGTGCCATTTTACAAATACTCTCTCATGGATTTATTGGTGCTGCACTTTTTTTCTTGGCGGGAACGAGTTGTGATAGAATACGTCTTGTTTATCTCGACGAAATGGGAGGGGTATCGATCCCAATGCCAAAACTATTTACCATGTTCAGTAGTTTTTCGATGGCTTCTCTTGCATTGCCAGGAATGAGTGGTTTTGTTGCGGAATCATTAGTATTTTTTGGAATAATTATTAGTCCAAAATATCTTTTAATGCCAAAAATGCTAATTACTTTTGTAATGGCAATTGGAATGATATTAACTCCTATTTATTTATTATCTATGTTACGTCAGATGTTCTATGGATATAAGCTATTCAATGTTCCAAATTCTAATTTTGCGGATTCTGGACCACGAGAACTATTTGTTTCAATCTGTATCTTTCTACCCGTAATAGGGATTGGTATTTATCCTGATTTCGTTCTCTCGCTATCAGTTGACAGGGTACAAGCTATCCTATCTAATTACTTTCATCGATAGTCTTTCATTAATGATAGGGAAATAGAATTTTTTGTTTTGTCTTTTATTTTTAGATTTTAAAAATCGTTCGCTGTACAATGCAAAAGAATAAAGTGAATTAGAATTGTAATGAGATGCATTTCGAGTTTTTGAGAACCGTTTGAACAAGGAATGATTCAAACGGTTCTCAAAAACTCGCACAACACAAACAAGAAGCTTTCTTTATATATGGGACGATGTTCTGTTCTTATGTATTCTTTATATAGTTTATTCAATTATTTATTCGTATTCGTGTAGTTTATTCAAGTAGATGTTAATGTGAATGAACCATAACTATGTAGACCTATCCCTAATAGATTGATTCCAAAATAGCATATCCAAATTATAAGAAATCCTATAGAAGCCACAAGTGCTGAATTCGTACCTTGCAAACTTTGATTTGTTCTAGTATGTAAATAAATCGCGAATATGGTCCAAGTAATAAATGCCCAAGTTTCCTTGGGGTCCCAATTCCAATAAGATCCCCATGCCTCATTGGCCCATACTGCTCCACAAAGAATGCCTATGGTTAAAAAGGTAAACCCTAAACTAATGACACGATAACTCCAATAATCCAAACGTTGAGTCAATTGATATTTATAATAATTTCGAAATGAAAGAAAAGAAGTTTTTTTCAAAAAACTTCTTTTCTCATTCAAATATTTAATCTCACCAAAGAAAAATGACTTAATTAAGAAATTTTTGCCTTTATCTTTACAAAAAATATCAATGTTTTTTCGAAATGTAATGACTAGAAGAGCGACTGATAATAACGATCCGCATAAAAGAGCTGCATAGCTTAATAACATCATACTTACGTGCATCATTAACCACTGAGATTGGAGAGCAGGTACTAATATTGCAGATTGATGCATTTCAGTTAAAAGACCCGACGTGGCAAAGCCTTGTGTAAAAATGGTACTTGGTGCGGTTATTGTGCTTAAATCATTTTTATGGTTCCCCACCTTGGAAATCATATGAATAATGGAGAAATTACACGAAAGGAAGATTAATGACTCGTATAAATTACTTAACGGAAAATGCCCCGAAGAAATCCAACGAGAAACTAATAATCCTGTTATAGAGAAAAAAGTAGCTATCATTCCTTTTTCCGATGAATCACGCAATCCCACGATTTCGTGGACTAATAAGGTCATCAAATGAATCGTAATCACAATTGAAATTATCGAAAAAGAGATATGAGTTAATATATGTTCTAAAGTCGTAAATATCATAAAAAGGGGTCCCTTTAGAGAATGGAAATCGGGAATTGAATACATTATAGGATCCTTTGTGTCTCTTTTAGAAGATTTATTTTATAGGATTTATAGGATGCCGCCACTCGGACTCGAACCGAGATGCTCTAGCACTGCTTCCTAAGAGCAGCGTGTCTACCAATTTCACCATGGCGGCTTACTTGAAATAATAATAGTCAATTCATGTTGAATCGTCGAGATTCAAGGATTCAATTTAGGAAACATTAGAATCGATGAATAAAGATTCATTTAAATTCATATTTGAATCTTCATTCAATAAAATAATCTTTAGTTAGTATCGTTGTAAGTTCAGTTTTAATAATTAACTTTCGTGTACTAGAAACTAAGTTCTCCCCAAACAGTTGGAACTCGATAGTTTTGTTGTCGGTCGAGGTATAGAACTAAGAATTGTTCCTTTTCTATTTTTTGATTCGTTTTTCATTTATCCGATTTGATTTCATGGATTCAAACAAAACAAAAAAGATTTCTTTTTCAATGAAGAAAGTTAAATGACTAGGATTTCATATGTATAAGTATAACAATTTCATCACTAAATCCAAAGAATTAAAAATTTTCTAACGATTTCGACACCTTAGTGTCATTCCTTAGTATCATTAAAGTATTAATATTCTTCATGATATATATTATATATATAATGATAATGGTAAGATTTACCAAACTAATTAGGTTTTTTGTTAGGCATATAACAAACAAAATAATTTTAATTTCTATCGCAATCATACTCTACCTTTCACAATAGAAAAATATTTTTCTATTGTGAAAGGTAGATAGGAAAAATAATACTCAGAACTCAATATACACACCCTTATTCTACATACCACATCTACATACCACAGCAACTAGTTCTAACTCATATTGATATTGAGGAGTTCAATACATTAATTAATGTGAATCATTCATCTTCAAAATTTTAAAGTTTTTCGGGGTATGTCAATTCCGATTATTCCAAGACTTTATTATTTGTTTGTTGCACAAAAAAACTTTTTGAGCGCCCGGTGGAAACCGATTTAGCTAAAGAAAAAGCCTTTACTGCAGCTAAATATCCTTTTTTCTTCCAAATATTTCTATGAATACGTTTTTTTGACATAGAAGTACGTTTTTTTGGGACTGCCATTCAATTCAAAAAGGGTTACTCATTTTTATCGTTGTATGTGAAAGACATGTATTGTTCAAAATAGATCGTTCCTTTTAGTCATTATCTATACTTATTCCGCGGTAGAATAGTTTTTAAAAAAGCATTTCACAAACATATTAAACTATATTAAACCCTATTAAAACAAACATAAACATCATAAACATATATATATATGTATATATATTAATTACATTACGTTACATTACGCATATGTACACATCACATATCACATATATAACAAACACTAGGGATGAAAAATACAAGTGGAAGAAAGGAAGGAAATTCTTTTGGAAAAGGAATTTTTTTCTATTAATTGATTAAGTTCAGGGTGCCATGCCTGTAATTAAAATTCCAATTCGAACTACGAACTAGTAGTTAATCTGTTAAACAAGATATTTCACTACCTAATAACTAATAAAGATAACCTTAGTCATTTTTTATTTCAGTTCTATACGAAGTAAGGAGTATCTTCCGATAAACATAAGTTTTCCTTATTGTATTGAAATCCAATCAATCAGTTCCAGAAGGAGTTAGGGAATTTACTCTAAAAATTAACAATTAACAAATAGGAGTGCTTTTTTATTTAAATTAAATACGGATCATAGTATCCATATTCGAATCAAGTACTCCTTTTGGTATAACTCTTTTTCCTTACTATACTATACTATATAATATCATATGGCTATAAATTACCAGAATAGAATATTCTACTAAGAATAGAATAGTAGAATGATTAAAAATTTCATTTTGTTTTCTTATGGAACATACATATCAATATGCATGGATAATACCTTTTCTTCCACTTCCAGTTACTATGTCAATAGGATTTGGACTTCTACTTATTCCGACAGCAACAAAAAATATTCGTCGTATATGGGCTTTTCCTAGTGTTTTACTGTTAAGTATAGCTATGGGGTTTTCAGCCAATTTATCTATTCAACAAATAAATGGAAGTTCTATCTATCAATATCTATGGTCTTGGACCATCAATAATGATTTTTCCTTAGAATTCGGATACTTGATCGATCCACTTAGTTCTATTATGTCAATACTAATTACTACTGTTGGAATCATGGTTCTTATTTATAGTGACAATTATATGTCTCATGATCAAGGATATTTGAGATTTTTTGCTTATATGAGTTTTTTCAATGCTTCCATGTTGGGATTAGTTACCAGTTCCAATTTGATACAAATTTATATTTTTTGGGAACTAGTGGGAATGTGTTCCTACTTATTAATAGGATTTTGGTTCACACGACCGACTGCAGCAAGTGCTTGTCAAAAAGCTTTTGTAACTAATCGTGTAGGGGATTTTGGTTTATTATTAGGAATCTTAGGTTTTTATTGGATAACAGGTAGTTTCGAATTTCGGGATTTGTTCGAAATAACTAATAACTTGATCCATAATAATGGGGTTAGTTCTTTATTTGCTACTTTGTGTGCCTCTTTATTATTCGTCGGTGCAGTTGCTAAATCCGCACAATTCCCCCTTCACGTATGGTTACCTGATGCCATGGAAGGACCCACTCCTATCTCGGCTCTTATACACGCTGCTACTATGGTAGCAGCAGGAATTTTTCTTGTAGCTCGACTTCTGCCTCTTTTCATAGCCATACCTTACATAATGAATTTCATTTCTTTAATAGGTGTAATAACAGCACTATTAGGAGCTACTTTGGCTCTTGCTCAAAGAGATATAAAAAGAAGTTTAGCCTATTCTACAATGTCTCAATTGGGTTATATTATGTTAGCTCTAGGTATAGGTTCTTATCGAGCTGCCTTATTCCATTTGATCACTCATGCCTATTCTAAAGCTTTATTGTTTTTGGGATCCGGATCTATTATTCATTCAATGGAACCCATTGTTGGATATTCACCAGATAAAAGTCAGAATATGGTTCTTATGGGTGGTTTAAGAAGATATGTTCCAATTACAAGAACTACTTTTTTATTAGGTACACTTTCTATTTGTGGTATTCCACCTCTT